CAGAAAATAGACCGATTTGATAAAAAAACTTTTTCAACGGAAAATCGTCATTTATTTACTTTAATCAGTAAATTTGATAGAGAATCGGGGTCGAGTTTAAATTGGAAGGGACTCCCTTTATTTTCAGAAAAAGAACAAGGAAGGATTGGTTCAGAAAAAAGAGCCCAATTTTACAAATTTTTATTGAATACAATTCTAACTAGCCCTAATGGTCAAAAAACAAAACAAAAATGTGTAATAAAAGAAATCAGTAAAAAAGTCCCTCGATGGTCATACAAACTTATTACCGAGTTGGAATTCCTGTCGGGCGCAGCTCACGAAGGCCTACCATTGGATTATCATATACGTTCAAGAAAAAGGGATCGTGTAATAATTTATAGGCCTACCAAACGTAGTCGCAAAGCAGGTGTCAAAAACTGGGTGTCTATTAGAGACTATTCGGAAGAATCAGATTTTCGTCGAGAATTCATCAAAGGTTCTATGCGTGCTCAAAGGCGTAAAACTGTTATTTCGAAATTGTTTCAAGCAAATGTGCATTCCCCTCTTTTTTTAGACAGAATAACCCCCCCCCCCCCTTTTTCTTTTAATATCCCTGAACAGATGAAATTTCTTTTTAGAAATGGGATGGGTAAAGGAGCAGAATTTAAAGATTATACAGAAGAACAAAAAAAAAGACAAAAGGAAGAAGGGGAGAACAACATAAAGGAAAAACCGTGGATAAAAATCGCGGAAGCCTGGGATTTCGTTCCATATCCCCAAGCAACAAGAAGTTTAATATTAATAATTCAATCTATTTTTAGAAAATATATTTTATTACCTTCATTGATAATAGTTAAAAATATTGGGCGTATCTTATTATCCCAACCCCCCGAGTGGGCTGAGGATTTCGATGAGTGGAATAGAGAAAAGCATATTATATGTACCTATAATGGTGTTCAATTATCAGAACTAGAACTTCCCAGAAATTGGTTTAAAGAGGGTATTCAGATAAAAATAGTATTTCCTTTCTATTTGAAACCTTGGCACAGATCTAAGTTGAGGCCTTCTTTTTCTTCTTATAAAGATCTAAAGAAAGAACAACAAAAGTTTTTTTTTTTAACGGCTTGGGGAGCGCAAACAAACCTTCCTTTTGGTTCTGCCCCCCCAAAACCTTCCCTTTTTAAGCCTATTTTAAAAGAACTAAAAAAAGAAATTCGAAAAACGAAAAAGAATCATTTTCAAGTTCTAAGAGTTTTAAAAGAAAGAACAAAAAATTTTCTACAAGACTCAAAAGAACCAAAAAAGGGGGTTATCAAAAACGTTTTATTTCTGTTTATAAAAAGAATAAAAAAAGAACTCTTAAAAGTAAATCCAACTCGATTATTTAGATTGAGAAAAGTGTATGAATCCAGCGAAACTAACCAAAAAAAAGATTCTATAATCAGGAACCAGACAATTCACGACTCGTTTAGAAAAATTCAATCTACAGATAATACAAATTATTCAATGAGAGAAAAAAAAATGAAAAATCTGACTGATAGAACAAGCACAATCAGAAATAAAACAAAGAGTCTTACGAAAGAAAAAAACAGTAACGCCAAGAAAAAAAGTAGTCCTAACAAAACAAGTTATAATGTAAAAATAAAAAGAAGAAGCACTCGCTTAATCTGTAAATTATATTTTTTTATAAAAATTTTCATTAAAAGAATATACATAGATATCTTTCTATGTATCATTAATATTGCCAGAATTCCTACACAACTCGTTCTTGAATCAATAAATTTTTGTTTTGATAAATACATTTTATACAATAATAAAACAAACCAAGAAATAAAAAACAAAAAAGAAATTCACTTTATTTCGACTCTAAAAAGGGCACTTTGCAATATTAAGAATAGTAAGAAGAATTCACATCTTTTTTTTGACTTATCCTCCTTATCACAAGCATATGTATTTTACAAATTATCACAAACCCGAGTTATTAATTTGTATAAGTTAAGATCTATTCTTGACTATCAGGGAACATCTTTTTTTCTTAAGACTGCAATAAAAAATTCTTTTGTAACACAAGGAATATTTCATTCCGAATTAAGACATACGAAACTTCCAAGTTCTGAAACGAATCAATGGAAAAACTGGTTAAGAGGTCATTATCAATACAATTTATCTGAGATTAGATGGTCTGGATTAATACCACAAAAATGGCGAACTACAATCAATGAAGGTGGTATGACCCAAAATAACGATTTAACAAAACGGAATTCATATGAAAAAGACCGATTACTTTATCACAAAAAACTAAAAAATTGTAAAGTATATCCATTACCAAACCAAAAAGATAATTTTTTAAAATACTATATATATGATCTTTTATCATATAAATCTATTAATTATGAAATGAAGAAGGCCTCATATATTATTTATGGATCACCATCAGAATTAAATAACAACCAAAAGATTACTTTTAATTACAACAATTATAAACAAAAATTCTTTGAAAGCCTGGAGGAAATTCCTATCAATAATTATCTAGAAAAGGGTGATATTATGTATATGCAAAAAAATCCAGATAGAAAATATTTTGATTGGAAAATTCTCAATTTTTTTCTAAGACAAAAAATAGATATTGAGGCCTGGACCAAAATGGATTATAACACTAATATAAATACTAAGATTGGAAGTAAGAATTACCAAAAAATTGATAAAATGGATAAAAAAGCTCTTTTTTATCTGACAATTCATCAAAATTCAGAAAAAAATCAGATCAATGACAAGAAACTTTTTCTTGATTGGATGGAAATGAATGAAGAAATCCTAAACCCCATATCGACGAATCTTAAACTTCTGTTCTTCCCAGAATTTGTGCCACTTTATAATGTATACAAAATAAAACCATGGATTATACCAAGCAAATTACTTCTTTTAAATTGGAATAAAAATAAAAACATCAATGAAAAACAAAAATGGAATTTTTTTAGACCATCGAATGAAAAAATATATTTTGAATTAATGAATCGAAATCAAGAAGAAAAAGAACCCGCAGGCCGAAGAGGTCTTAGATCATATGCACAAAACCAAGGTAAAACGAAAAAACAATACAAGATCCGGAATAAGATGAGACCAGAAATGATTTTCTTACGGAAACACTATTTGCTTTTTCAATGGATAATAGACGATGGTTTAATTCCGAATTTCACTGAAAGAATGATCAATAATATCAAGATATATTGTTACTTGCTTGGACTGAGAAATCCAAGAGATACTACTATATCGTCTATTCAAAGGAAAGAAATAAATTTGGATATAATGGTGATTCGGAAGAAATTGACTCCTATAGAATTGAATAAAAGGGGGATATTTTTTATCGAGCCCATTCGTTTGTCTGTAAAAAACGACGAATACTTTATTATGTATCAAACCGTAGGTATCTCATTGGTTCATAAGAGTAAGTACCAAACTCCTCAAAGATATCGAGAACAAAGATATATCGATAAGAATAAATTGGATGAATCTATCCCAAGATATCAAAGAATAACTCGAAATAGAGACAAAAAACAGTATGATTTTCTTGTTCCTGAAAAGATTTTATCGTCTAGACGTCGTAGAGAATTGAGAATTCTAATTTCTTTCAATTCAAAGAATATAAATAGTGTGGATATAAATCGAGTATTTTGTAACAAGAAGAACATAAAAAGTGGTAATCCTTTTTTGGATCAAAGTAGACATCTTGGTAGAGATAAAAACGAATTAATTAAATTAAAGTTATTTCTTTGGCCTAATTATCGATTAGAAGACTTAGCTTGTATGAATCGATATTGGTTTGATACCAATAATGGAAGCCGTTTTAGTATGTTAAGAATATATCCCCAATTTAAAATAGGTTGATGGTACATTTTTCCTATATATTCTGTACCATATAGAAAAGCAAACAGATGCACATATGCCCTGTCTTACATCCCAGTCTAATATAGCTCGATATTTTATTTAATACTAAGTCAATGACGTATCAATTTGTTTGGATAAAATCTATAAAATAAACGAATCAACGAAATCTTCCTAATTTAAGGTCTAAATTTTTCGACGTTGTGAGTGTAAAAACGTACCATCCCCTTTTTTATCCCTGTCCAAATCAAATTCTCATTTTTATTAATAAAATCGGGAGTCCATAAATAAATTAAAATTCTTGTGTATACTAACTACGACATTAAAATGACTGATATTATTATTACTGATCGATAAAATCAAATATATCTATGTAAATAAAAGGGTAGGAGGAACTTTTTTTATGATAAAAAATCCATTCAGTGTAATTATTTTGAAAGAGGAAAACGAAGACAACAAGGGGTCCGTTGAATATCAAGTAGTGAGTTTCACCAATAGGATACGGAGACTTACTTCACATCTGGAATTGCACAAAAAAGACTATTTATCTCAGAGAGGTCTGCGTAAAATTCTAGGAAAACGTCAACGGCTGCTGGCCTATTTGTCAAAAAAAAATAGAGTACGTTATAAAGAATTAATCGGCCGGTTGGAGATTCGAGAAACAAAAAATCATTAATTGGAAGAGTCGTTTTGAATTTTCTCTTCAATTTTGATAAACTTCTTTTCGCTTTCAGCAATTCATGGAAGAATGAATCGGGAAAAAACCTATGACTGCACCAGCTACACGAAATGACCTTATGATAGTCAATATGGGCCCTCAGCACCCATCAATGCACGGTGTTCTTCGACTCATTGTTACTCTAGATGGTGAAGATGTTATTGACTGTGAACCGATATTGGGTTATTTACATAGAGGTATGGAAAAAATTGCGGAAAACCGAACAATTATACAATATTTACCTTATGTAACACGTTGGGATTATTTAGCTACTATGTTCACCGAAGCAATAACTGTAAATGCACCAGAGCAGTTAGGCAATATTCAAGTGCCTAAAAGGGCCAGCTATGTCAGAGTCATTATGTTGGAATTAAGTCGTATAGCTTCGCATTTGTTATGGCTTGGGCCTTTTATGGCAGATATTGGCGCACAAACCCCCTTCTTCTATATTTTTCGAGAAAGAGAATGGATATATGACCTATTCGAAGCTGCCACCGGTATGCGAATGATGCATAATTATTTTCGTATCGGAGGAGTCGCTGCTGATTTACCTCATGGCTGGATAGATAAATGTTTGGATTTTTGTGATTATTTTTTAACAAGAGTTACTGAATATCAAAGGCTTATTACACGGAATCCCATTTTTTTAGGGCGCGTTGAGGGAGTAGGCATTATTGGCGGAGAGGAGGCAATAAATTGGGGTTTATCAGGACCAATGCTACGAGCTTCCGGAATACAATGGGATCTTCGGAAGGTTGATCATTATGAGTCTTACGATGAATTTGATTGGGGAGTTCAATGGCAAAAAGAAGGGGATTCATTAGCTCGTTATTTAGTACGAATCCGTGAAATGACAGAATCAATAAAAATAATTCAACAGGCTTTAGAAGGAATTCCGGGGGGGCCTTATGAGAATTTAGAAATCCGGCGCTTTGATAAAGTATGGGATCCCGAATGGAATGATTTTGACTATCGATTTATCAGTAAAAAACCTTCTCCCACTTTTGAATTGTCAAAGCAAGAACTTTATGTGAGAGTCGAAGCCCCAAAAGGAGAATTAGGAATTTTTCTGATAGGAGATAGGGGTGTTTTTCCTTGGAGATGGAAAATCCGACCGCCGGGTTTTATCAATTTGCAAATCCTTCCTCAGTTAGTTAAAAGAATGAAATTGGCTGATATTATGACAATACTAGGTAGCATAGATATCATTATGGGAGAAGTTGATCGTTAAAATGATAATAGATACAACAGAAGTACAAGCTATCAATTCTTTTTTTAGATTGGAATCCTTAAAAGAGGTATATGGGATCATATGGATGCTTGTCCCTATTTTTACTCCTGTATTAGGAATCACGATAGGTGTACTAGTAATTGTTTGGTTAGAAAGAGAAATATCTGCGGGGATACAACAACGTATTGGACCTGAATACGCCGGGCCTTTGGGAATTCTTCAAGCTTTAGCAGATGGTACAAAATTACTTTTCAAAGAGAATCTTCTTCCATCAAGAGGAGATACTCGTTTATTCAGTATCGGACCATCCATAGCAGTCACATCAATTCTACTAAGTTATTTAGTAATTCCTTTTGGCTATCACCTTGTTCTAGCCGATTTCAGTATTGGTGTTTTTTTATGGATTGCCATTTCAAGTATTGCTCCCGTCGGCCTTCTTATGTCAGGTTATGGATCAAATAATAAATATTCCTTTTTAGGTGGTTTACGGGCTGCTGCTCAATCAATTAGTTATGAAATACCATTAACTCTATGTGTGTTATCAATATCTCTACGTGTGATTCGTTGAGACATAAAATTTCCTCTCTTTTTGTTCTTTCTAGGAAGGAAGTTTCATGAGTTGAATATGTATTTTTTTTTTTTATTCATCATTCGGGTTGATGAACTAAACCAGATAGTTATATGAGTGAAAAAAACAGCTTCTTATTTTGCAGTAAAAAGATTCAGTCTCATTTCCTATGTACAAGAGTTAAGTGAAAGTAAACATAAGCATTATAGACTGTTTACCCCAAGATTGAGTGATTAGTCATCATGACTTGAAGCGGGTTCAAAAGGAGCAACTGTCTAGGGATTTTACTAGCTATTAACATACATGTATTACCCTAACGAGGTCTTTTTTGACCAAAAAGAGTGGATAGTTAGGAACACCAAGGTACACAAAGGATTCGTAATAGAGATTATGTAAGTTATTCAACAGGATTTTTCTGTGCATACTGCATAGCATAAAAGGGATTCTAATTGGGGCTTTATGTTGGTAGAAATGATGAAGGAGTACTCCCCACGATTCCGATCCAGAGTATGTTCCTATCCACCGATTAAGTAAATAACTATCAAGAACGAAGTAATCCTTTACTTTGCTTTGTTTAAATTCCCTTTTCTGAGAAAGGAGAATAGGAACGAAAAAAGAAAATCGAAAGAATTTAATTGCACTACAAAAAAAAGATCGATTTTCTTTTTTCGAGAGATATAATTCTTATAATTTTTCGTGAACTAACGCAATGTATCATTTTTTTCGTAATCAAAAATGCTAGGTTGAAATATTTAGTGATATTTCTACAATAAACATTTTATTCAAAGGTTAAGTTATTACTCAACAAAAAAATTGTCAATTTTTAAAAGATAAGATCAATTCAGAAGCACTTTATAATAAAAAAGAATATATAGCAGACAGAATTCCATTGTCTAATTGGGGACCTTACGATAGATTTTGATTCTATCCTAAAAACATATCAAGATAAATGATAGCAAACGGGTCTTAGATTTCTTTGTGACCTTCGAGGAGCCGTATGAGGTGAAAATCTCATGTACGGTTCTGTAATAGCGTTGCGAACAGTAATGTTATCATCGACTATGATTATCTAACAGTTCAAGTACAGTTGATATAGTTGAAGCGCAGTCAAAATATGGCTTT